GATTCCCACATTTATTCATACCTCTCCAATCGATATTCTATTTCTATTTGTTCAGTCAATTACGATTCATAATTTGAATAACAATTGTTATCTGTTTCCGACGTGCGCCTAAACAAACAAACAAAAAGAAAAACTATGTTCTATAGAATCATTTCCATTTCATTTGATTTCATCGAATTCAACGATTGACCAAAATCGTCATTAATTGCAATTCAATTGGATCAATCCAATTTAGCATTGATATGTAATGATTCGGGGGATGATGACTCCGTTTGTTTATATCCATGCGGATGCGATGCGAATAATGATAAAGAATATGTAATGGCTATAAGCCAATCCTGTGTATGTTTCGAAGAATGATTCTAGAATCCGATTCAATAGAAGATGTGGGTAGTTTACGTTATGGAAGAAAGGCATGTATATGTGATATTAGATATTTACTAGTTATATATGGACTATCCATATATTCCATCCATTTAGATGGATTTCACTTCAATACAAGTCCTTACGTTTCATCTGTGACTGTGGGTTGAATGGATAAACAGATGAAGTTAAGCATATGAAGAGAAAGGGCGAAGAATTGAAAGAATGGTTCGGAACAAAGAAATGGAAGAACTGGAACCGTATGGATTTACAAAGACTCCACGGATAGGGACTAAAAACGAGATATCAAAATAGTCCTGATGATTCAGTAATATCATTACTTCAATTTGGAGTTCTTAGTTACTTTGACCGGATGGATCTTAGTGAGGGAACAATAAGTTAAGTAATAATTCATTGGTTGAATGTATCATTAACCATTTCTTATTCTTAATTTTGGTGCGAGGAACTTACCATGAATCCACTGATTTCTGCCGCTTCCGTTATTGCTGCTGGATTGGCCGTAGGGCTTGCTTCTATTGGACCCGGAGTTGGTCAAGGTACTGCTGCGGGCCAAGCCGTAGAAGGTATCGCGAGACAACCAGAAGCAGAGGGTAAAATACGAGGTACTTTATTGCTTAGTCTGGCTTTTATGGAAGCTTTAACAATTTATGGGCTGGTCGTGGCATTAGCGCTTTTATTTGCGAATCCTTTTGTTTAGTCCTATAAACGTGACAAATACTTCTTTTCTTATTTTATTGCCGTCGACTTGCCGCTTGCTTTGCTTCTTCGAATTCTACCAAAACTTCACTTCTACAATCATTTCTTTGTTGAGACAATACCCCCTGGGGAGGACTGATTTGAGGATGAGGAATTAGTAGATCCACTCGCTTTCTTCCTTCCCGTCCTTAATTTAATAGAAACCTTTTTTTGAACTTTTAGTAAGTGTTGCAACAAACAAACGAGGTATTTCGAAATTGACATGAAACCTGGGACCTAATAAGTATTAGGAAACTTCAATTGAAATTAAATAATGATAAAGAATCCATTTTGACATTTTTTTATGATATAAAATGAAATGAATATATTCCTATTTATAAATAAGGTAAATAGGTCAATTAAAAAAAAAAAGAAATCAATAAAAAAAGGGGTACGAAGTGATACAAAAGGAACTCTGTTCGATTTTTTTAGTCCTATCTATAAGAGGAGAGCATATGAAAAATGTAACCGATTCTTTCGTTTACTGGGGTTACTGGTCATCCGCCGGGAGTTTCGGGTTTAATACCGATATTTTAGCAACAAATCTAATAAATCTAAGTGTAGTGCTTGGTGTATTGATCTTTTTTGGAAAGGGAGTGTGTGCGAGTTGTGTATTTCAAGAATAGGCTGGATCCAACCGGCTGCACTTTCTTTTTTTTTTTAATAGGAAAGAAGGGTGCATGATCTCGACGAATTACTTCTGAATAAATTCAGAAATCATATGTAAGAACCATAGCATTTCGTGACTCATTGGTAAATCCACTTTGATTCTCTATCAACCAATAATGTGGTACCCTTAACATGGTTAAAGCTAAACCGTCTGAAGTACAGGCACAACATAGTACTCTTTCTACCACTACGTTAGTACGGAGATGGTTTCAAAATGAATAGTTGGCAATTTATCTGATATAGAACACTCATATCGATAAAATCATTTGAACCATTTACTGGAAAAATGGGTGTCTTGCCCTTTTTTTATCCAATGCTGAATCGACGACCTATGTATCAAATTAGAAGAATTTTTTGGATTTGAAGAAAAAAAAAGAAACAACTTTGCTGACAATTACATATTTTTTGTCTGGTCGGAAGAGCCCTCCGAATATTCTGATCTTGTATCAGTTTCAATATCTTGGAATACGAACAGAGAAAGGAAAAGAGGGTAGGCTCATTACCTTAAAAGATATGGGAATGGCCCATAAGTAACTGAGCGTGAGAGCCAAATGAATCGAAAGATTCATGTTTGGTTCGGGAAGAGATCATGGAAGTGAAGTTGTGAATGAATGGGAAGATAATCTACTTTCATTAAGTGATTTATTAGATAATCGAAAACAGAGGATCTTGAATACTATTCGAAATTCAGAAGAACTACGTGAAGGAGCCA